TTGTTCCATGGAGCTAAGGCCAAAAAGATGGAAGGAACAAGTGTTTCCACGACTCTACCATCCGGCCAATTCTGTTCCACTTAATCCCCTTTTCATGGGCACATATCTTTACGGCTAAGGAATGGGGAATCTTTCTCCTGTTACATGAATCAAATGTTTCATTTCATCCGGGAAAAGCCATCTCTTTCTCAACAATGTCTTTGTCATTTGATCCAATAGTGTTCCGTTAGATAGGAACAGATTTGATAAATACTGATAACTCTCGGATAGAGTATTAGAACGGAAAGATCCATTAGATAATGAACTATTGGTTCTAAACCATCTCTGGCGATGAATCAACAATTCGAAGTGCTTTTCTTGCGTATTCTTTATGAACCAGCGTTTATATATAGATGTAGGAGGATTTGTTTGGGAAGCAATAAGCCCCTTTGACATCTCCTCATCTGCAAAGAATTCTCGACGTGAAAACACAGAGACAAAGGGCTGATCTTTGAATAGGGAAAGGAATGGATCCGCAGGGTCCCAAATGAATTGGCTTGTTCGAAAAAAGCCTTGTTCTTTGGAAGATCTATCTCGTGTCTGGTACTGCATGGTTCCACTCTGCAAGAACTCCGAATCATTCTCTTGAAGCTCATCCTCTTTATGATAAATGATCCGTTTGCCCCGAAATGACCCAGCCCAATAGGGAAATCCCAATTCAGTGGGCCTTTCGATACAATCAAATAGATTGCCATAAGGGCGCCATATTCTAGGAGCCCAAACTATGTGATTGAATAAATCCTCCTCTATCTGTTGCGGATCGAGGGCCCCTTCTTCAAACTCCGATTCGTATTTTTCATATAGAAATCTCTGATCAACGATAGAACAAGATCCATTTTGCATCATATCTAACTGATTCCTTGGTTCGGAACGAAGAAGCAATGTCACTCGATTATTATCAAACTGACTGCAATCTTTTTCTGTCCGTGAGGATCCCGCCAGAGCCAGAGCGCCTTCTACTTCTACTTCTAATAGTAATAATAGTAATAGGCCATGAACTAGATCAGAATCATTCTCAACGAATCCATAAGAAGTGATCCAATTTTTTTCATCGGGTCTGGATGAAGACCAAAGATCTTGAGCGACCGATCCGGCAGAACAACTCAAAAGATAAAGAAGTATCGTTAATTTCTTCATGCTCGTTCCAAGTTCGAAGTACCATTTGTACAAATAAGAATCCCCTCCCTTACATGATTTCTTCTTCATATAGATAGATATAGGATCTATGGGGCAATTACTTAGAAGTACATTTTGTGCAACAGCCCTTCCTATCTGATAGAAAAGGATCCCATGATCCTGAACTGATCTTATCTGGGATCGAAAATGCCAAGTTTTTCTATGAAGAGCTGATCTAATTGTATTAGTTTCTATAATGGATTTCTTCTGTGTAATACTAATTGATAGGGCCTCATTGATAAGTGCTACAAGATCTCGTGCATTGGAACCCATGGTTATGGACCCGAATCCAGTAGTATGGAACATCTTCTTTTCCAAGTGAAATCCCCTAGTATATGAAAGAATGAAAAAGTGCTTTCGTTGTTGTGGAAGAAGAAGCCTTCGTATCTTAATGCATGTATTTAATTTATTCGGAGCTATTAGAGCGGGATCCACTTTTTGGGGAATATGAGTCGAAGCAATAACAAGAATCTTTCCAGTGGAACATCTTTCACTGGAGAGATAGTTCTCTAATAGACCGAGGGATAAGTAATTCGACTCATTCACATGCAGATCATGAATGTTTGGAATCCATATTATGCAAGGAGACATTGCTTTTGCTAATTCGAATTGAAGGGTGATCTCAAATCGGTCTATTTTCGGCGTCATATACATAGTTAGCACATTCGTCATAGTTAGCAGCTCCATATCAATATCAAGGTCATCATCACTATCATCAATACCATCACTATCATCAATATCGTCACTATCATCAATATCGTCACTATCATCAATATCGATATCATCAATAAGATAACCTTTAAGCTTGTCGTCCAGGAACTTGTTCGGAAATACCGTAATGAAAGGAACATAGGAGTTTGTCGCTAGGTATTTGACCAAACAGGATCGTCCAGTTCCTATCGAACCTATCACTAAAATACCTCTAGAAGGGGATAGGGCTAAGCGGAGCGAAAAGGGTTTTCCATGAGGAGATGGGGAATGAAAACTATTAGCCCCACACGAGGTTTGTGAATAAGTGATTGTCTGATAATGAGCAAGGAATATCCGTCTTTCTGCTAAACAGGATCTATTGAACTCATAATTCATTAGATCCTTTTGATGAATGTCAACTAAGTATCGTAAGGAAATTGATCCCGGTTGTTCAATCATTTGATAACCAGAGTCATTCTTTGATAAATGATCACTATGAGTCAGACTCAATAGAATTTGATCAATCCCTTTTTCTGTCGTTAAGGTGGAGAACTGAACCAAGAATTCTCTTTCTTCATCATCAATCGAATCACTG